ATAAACTGTATTGTTACTCTTGCTTCCGTCGGGATAAATCTGACCTCTTCCCCTATTCCCCCCTACGTATATAGGATATTTTAAGAAATGAACATCTTTCTTAGTAGCGGGGTCGGGGGAAAGAATAGGAAAGGTGATTTCACTATATTTCTGACCAGGGACAGGCCCTATCACAAGAATATTTTTTTTATTAGGGCGATAGCTCTGAAAAGACAAATTGCCTATCTTTTCTTTCATCTCGGGAGAAATACGAGCGGAAGGAGCTAATTCAAACCCCTCCGGTAAAATAAGAACAGCCCCCACGTTCAAACCCCCTTTCTTACCATTAGCAAGAACTTGTTTCACTTGCTTATCATAAGGAATTCGAACAACTGCCTCAAATACAGTATCGGGAAGTACCGCTTGTGGAACCTCAATATCCACGGGCTTATTAGCTAAATGGCAATTGGCACATACAATACGACCAGTTGCTTCTCGTGGATTTTCATAACCCTGCTGCGCAAAAATGGGATATGCGCTTGAAATGGATGTCCGAGTTATGATATATATCATGAGCGATACAGAAATAGATCGCGTAATATGTTCCTTTACCCAAGAAAAAGTATTTCTAGTTTGCATGGTCTAATCATTGATCCGAAAATTTCTACAATAAGTTGGGTAGGTCACTAGGATAGTTCCCTATCCGCGATTCTGCTATTTATTGGAATCATTTTGGTAGAATACTATAGTATGAAAATCCCCCGGATAGAATTAATACTTATGTAGAACTAAAAAGTAAGAAACATTCTAATTGGATTACTACCAGTGGATCATTTATCAATCATTCATTGAATGATAAATAACTACAAGTGACGGAGATAAACGATTTAAATAACGAAAAATCCAATATTTAAAAATAGTATCAAGAATAACTGGAAAAGTGGAAACAAGACCAGATATAATTTGATCATTATGACCAAATCCAAAATCTTTGTAGACAGAACCAATCATTAGTTCCCAACCGTGGGGTGAATGAAATCCGATACAGAAATCGGTTAATAAAAGAATCAAAAAAGCTTTTACTGTATCACTTAAATTATATAGGAATTCCTGAGCCCAAGAATTAAGATTAACAAGTTCTTCATTACCTAAAATAGAATAACTGCTTAGAATAACAAAACAGATTATATTTGTCGAGAAGTGCAAAATCGTATGGATACGATCCTCATTGTGTATCTTGATTAATTGGATCGTTTCTTTGTGGATTTCTATCGGAAGCTTTTGTAGATGTGTCTCTGAGTATTCCTTGATCATTTCTTCCAAGAAGAGGATTTCTTCTAATTCTATGAACTTTTCTAGAATACTTTTTTCTTGAATATCATTCAAAAAAATTTCGGATTGCCCAGTATTCGACCAATTAGTAACCCAAGATTCCATACTTTTAGTAAATGAGAGAGAAATCCACCAGGGCAGAAATACTATAGATCCAAAATACAAAAGAGGAGTGAATGCTTTCTTTTTTGCCATTTTTCACCTGTGAATTTTTAATTAACCCACTTCATTTGTCGACTCTATGTGATCGAATATTTCTTTCAAACATGAGTTCTAGACAAGGTACAAATCTATTTTCTTTGTGATTTTGTTTGAATCTAGAAAGAATACAGAAATAGACTAAGACTCCACTTCGAATTCGACTGAAGAAATAATACAAAATCTTGTTTCCAGATATCTCAATTCATCAAATTCCACACAAGTGCCTCCTTTCGATGAATGACAAAAAAAGTCCTTTAAAGAACCCCCCTTCTATCAACAATATTTTGAAAAAAATTCCAACGATTCCCCATAGTCAAGAATAGAGTAATTGAGAGAAAGATATTGTGATGATCAAAAAAATGAGCGACAAAACAAGACAGAAATGGACCAGTTATCATTATTAAGAAAATCCACAATTTATTAATTTCTTTTATTGGGTAGTAAAGAACACAAAGGAAAGGATCAAAAAGGAGGTCGATTGACAAAAAGAAAATCAAATAATTTACAAGATATGATTTATCTACATCTAAAGTATCATTTAGTTATAGAAAAAAAAAGATTCTTGCATTTTTTCCTCCTGCTGAGAAAGCATTCGTTATTCGGCCCAGTTCCATTTATCATTCTCAAAAGACTTCAATTGGTACGCGCAAGAAATAGGCCAATTCCGCAGCTTTTTGTTCAATTTCTCGTGGAGTCAAATTCTCATCAGTACGGGTCAACGGAATAGCCCCCCGGCCTCTGATGTCCATATAAAGGACACGACGAGCATAAACACCCTCTTTAACTTCTATTCGAACGGATTGAATATCTTTTATACGGAATCGGAGGAATATGCGACGATTTTTTCCAGGAAATCCCCAACGAAAAATACACACCATTCCTTCCTTTCTATCGAATCGATCATAACCACTACCTACATTCCAGGAAATTGTGCACCACAAATAGGAACTAATAAAGAGACCCGCGATCCCGTAGAAAGACATCACGAGCCCTTGTGGAAAAAAAATGATTTGCTGAGACGGAACAAAAGATATCAAATTTCTACCAAGATAACTGGAAGCCCCAACCAATAAGAATCCTAATGAACCTAAAAAAACGATAAGAGCCCAGCAAAAATTACTTAGTTTTCGAGACCCCGCTATAAGTTCTATCCATATATGTTCTGATCGCCAACTCATACTTGATCCGATTGCATTTTATTGGAATTGAAAGAATACCCCAAATGGTTTTGACTTTACTTTTTTTGTTTCCGAATGAATTCCCATCAAACTAGTGCTAGTTTGATGGGAACCTTTTAGGAGTAATTCATCAAATTGGTTAGATCTAAAATAATAACATACCCTTCATATGATCCCAATATACATATTGATATACATATAGATCCACCAACTTTACATTTTAAGCATCCAGTGATCCTGATCTATTTGAAACTAGATAGAATTCAGTTACCCATAGGTCATTTTCTGCAGGCATAAGAGCTTTTCCTTTGTGTTCGGCGGAAATAACGCGTTCTACGGTATTTCCCGAACTAAATATCTTGTTATGCTACAAGTCTAAGTTTCAAAAGGATGAGATTCGGTCCCCTTAGATCTAAACAATCTTGTTTTTTTGAACATGAAGAAATAAAGAAGCCATTGCAATTGCCGGAAATACTAGGCCTACTAAAGGCACAAAAATAGAGGGAAAATTGAAAGTTGTCATAAAATGGGGTACCTCGATTTACTATTTGTACCTGTTCTTATTTTTTTTAATATCGTATTTTTTATTTATACTAATTATAATTCATAATTGTAATTATTATGAATTAATTAATTCAATTTGAAAATCCTTATTAGAGATAGCTTACAAATTATTGAAAGATTCATTAGAGGGAGAGACAAACGGGATTTTTCGTGAAAATGGGATTTTTGTACGTAAGACAAAATTCATTTTATTTGCCCAATTTCACGAAAGGAACAACCCGCATTTTTATCTTGTTGATAGAGACTTCTTAATTAGGAATCGGGAATCTAGGTAAAAAAAAAAAAGAGTTATCCGCAACTGCTGATTCTGTCTACAATCTACAATTAGATCTTAGGTCACCAAAGAAAACTCCATTCTTAGTTACTTTGATTCCGAAAGGTGTGGGTGGAGTTTAAGTAACTCGACCAGAACGCTTTTTAAAACATTACGGGGGACAATCTGGTTGAATAAGCCCTTGTCGAATAAATATTCAGCCGTTTGTGAACCTTCGGGTAATGTTACATTCAATGTTTGTTCAATTACTTTTTGACCCGTAAATGCAATGTAGGAATTTGGTTCGGCAATAATAATATCTCCCAACATACCAAAACTAGCCGTTACCCCACCAGTAGTAGGAGATGTAAGGATTGATATATACAATAACTTTTTATTTGATTTATAATCATATAAGGCAGACGATATTTTAGCCATTTGCATCAAGCTGAAAGCTCCCTCTTGCATGCGCGCCCCCCCCGAAGTGCACACTATAATAAGAGGTAGAAATTGATTGGTAGCGTACTTAATCAAACGGGTAATTTTCTCCCCGACTACGGATCCCATACTACCCCCCACAAACAGAAAATCCATAACCCCAAATGCTACGGGAATACCATTTAGTTGACCTACGCCTGTTTGAACAGCCTCGGCTAATCCTGTCTTATTTTCATAAGAATCAATACGATCTTTATAAGCTTCATCCTCATCAGTTTCCTCCTCATCAGTTTCCTCCTCATCAGTTTCCTCCTCATCCTCCTCCGAAGGCAAGGCAATGGGATCCAGAGAAACCATGTCTTCATCCATAGGATCCCCATCAGTTTTCTCCTCATCCTCCTCCGCACCCCAATCAATGGGATCCAGAGAAACCATGTCTTCATCCATAGGATCCCAAGTACCGGGGTCGATTGAAACTTCGATTCTTTCTGAACTACTCATTTTCAAATGATATCCACATTTATCACAAATATTCATTTGTGATAAAAAAAATTTCTTATAATGTAATGCATAACATTTTTCATTTTCGCATTGAACCCATAAATGAGCATATTTTGGAGTAGGTCCATTATTCATATAACTAGAATTGTAAAAACTAGAAAAAGAACTTTCTAGTTCACTCAGAAAAGAATGATCGTCGTTAATCTCAAAAATCAGATTTTCAATATCAAAATAAAACAGAAAAGAAAAATCTATGTCAATCTCAAAAATCTGATTTTCAATATCAAAATAGATAGAATAAATGTTTCCATTATTATCCCTAACTAAAAAAGTCTCATCAAAGATGAAATTCCGAATGTCTTTGACGCCAAATAAATAATCGACATTACTGTAACTAGTTGGATCTTCACTTTCATCTTCACTTTCACTAGTATTTTCAATAGGACAAAGCTTGTCCATTAATTTCTTTATCCCATACCCGCGTTCTAACTCCTTCTTAAAAGCCATCGAATTAAATCCTCCTTCTTAAAAGCCATCGAATTAAATCACCATCT